GTCAACGTAGCTTAATTAAAAGCATAGCACTGAAGATGCTAGGATGGGCCCTGAAAAGCCTCGTAGACACAAAAGCTTGGTCCTGGCTTTATTATCAACTCTAGCTAAACTTACACATGCAAGTATCCGCAACCCTGTGAGAATGCCCTAACAGTTTTCTACTAGAAAACAAGGAGCTGGTATCAGGCACACTTCTAATAGTAGCCCATGACACCTTGCCTAGCCACACCCTCAAGGGAACCCAGCAGTGATAGACCTTAAGCAATAAGTGAAAACTTGACTTAGTTAAAGCTAAGAGAGCCGGTAAATCTCGTGCCAGCCACCGCGGTTATACGAGAGGCTCAAGTTGATAAACCTCGGCGTAAAGTGTGGTTAAGGAAATTTTTTAACTAAAGCCGAACGCCTGTAGAAGCAGTAGCACGCTTATTAAGGTATGAAGCTCACCCACGAAAGTGGCTTTACAAAACCCGACTCCACGAAAGCTAAGAAACAAACTGGGATTAGATACCCCACTATGCTTAGCCATAAATATTGATAGAATCTTACATACTTCTATCCGCCTGGGAACTACGAGCATTAGCTTAAAACCCAAAGGACTTGGCGGTTCTTTAGATCCCCCTAGAGGAGCCTGTCCTGTAACCGATATTCCCCGTTTAACCTTACCCTCTCTTGTTAATCCCGCCTATATACCGCCGTCGTAAGCTTACCCTGTGAAGGACAAATAGCGAGCTAAATTGGCATAGCCCAGAACGTCAGGTCGAGGTGTAGCGTATGGGAGGGGAAGAGATGGGCTACATTCCCTAATTTAGTGAATACGAATGATGTAATGAAAAAGTACATACTGAAGGAGGATTTAGCAGTAAGTGAAAAATAGAGTGTTTCACTGAAGCAGGCTCTAAAGTACGCACATACCGCCCGTCACTCTCCCCGAGCATTTAAAAACACATAACTAAAAAGACATATGAGCAAAGGTGAGACAAGTCGTAACATGGTAAGTGTACCGGAAGGTGCACTTGGAACAAACAGAGTATAGCTAAAATTAGAATAGCATTTCCCTTACACTGAAATATTATCCGTGCAAGTCGGATTACCCTGAAGCTAACCAGCTAGCCCACCCTAACAAAAACAACAAATCAACATCAATAACCACAAATAAACTAACCTTACCCCAAAATAAAACATTTTTCCTCCTTAGTACGGGCGACGGAAAAGGAAATACCGGAGCAATAGAGAAAGTACCGCAAGGGAATGCTGAAAGAGAAATGAAACAACCCAGTAAAGCTTAAAAAAGCAGAGATTTATCCTCGTACCTTTTGCATCATGATTTAGCTAGAACCGTCCAAGCAAAGAGCACTTTAGTTTGGAACCCCGAAACTACGTGAGCTACTCCAAGACAGCCTATTTATAGGGCGAACCCGTCTCTGTGGCAAAAGAGTGGGAAGAACTTCGAGTAGGGGTGACAGACCTATCGAACCTAGTTATAGCTGGTTGCCTGAGAAATGAATAGAAGTTCAGCCTCCTAGCTTCTACCTTCACCCCAATACAACCAATTGATATTAAAGAAGCTAAGAGAGTTAGTCAAAGGGGGTACAGCCCCTTTGAAACAAGATACAACTTTCCCAGGAGGGTGTGGATCATAATTATTAAGGTAAAATGTTATGGTGGGCTTAAAAGCAGCCACCCTGATAGAAAGCGTTAAAGCTCGAACATTAACCTTCTCCCATGTATTTAGATAACAAAATCCCAACCCCTTAATATTATCAGGCTACCTCATGCAAACATGAGAGTATTAATGCTAATATGAGTAATAAGAGAGGCATGCCTCTCTCCTTGCACACATGTACATCGGAACGAACCCTCACCGAAATTTAACGGCCCCAAACGAAGAGGGCAATAGATATAAAAGTAAGAAACCAGAAAACCATCTAAAAACTTACCGTTAACCCCACACTGGTGTGCCTTTAAGGAAAGACTAAAAGAAAAAGAGGGAACTCGGCAAACACAAGCCTCGCCTGTTTACCAAAAACATCGCCTCTTGCTAACCCAAGTATAAGAGGTCCAGCCTGCCCTGTGACTATATGTTTAACGGCCGCGGTATCTTAACCGTGCGAAGGTAGCGTAATCACTTGTCTTTTAAATGGAGACCTGTATGAATGGCATAACGAGGGCTTAACTGTCCCCTTTTTCTAGTCAATGAAATTGATCTCCCCGTGCAGAAGCGGGGATATACCCATAAGACGAGAAGACCCTGTGGAGCTTTAGACATCAGGGCATATCATGCTAAATAACTACTAATCAAAGAATCAAGCTAAGTGAACCCATGCCTGTATGTCTTCGGTTGGGGCGACCGAGGGGAATAAAAAACCCCCGCGTGGAATGGAAGTCTTTACCTCCTACAACCAAGAGCTTACAACTCTAAGAACCAGAATTTCTGACCAAAGAGATCCGGCAACGCCGATCAACGGACCTAGTTACCCCAGGGATAACAGCGCAATCCCCTTTTAGAGCCCTTATCAACAAGGGGGTTTACGACCTCGATGTTGGATCAGGACATCCTAATGGTGCAGCCGCTATTAATGGTTCGTTTGTTCAACGATTAAAGTCCTACGTGATCTGAGTTCAGACCGGAGTAATCCAGGTCGGTTTCTATCTATGCTATCAATCTTTTCCAGTACGAAAGGACCGAGAAGAATAGGCCCATGCTTAAAGTACGCCTCACCACCCCTAATGAAAACAACTTAACTAGGCAAAAAGGAATATCTACTTTAGTTATAAATAATAACCGTTAGTATGGCAGAGTTCGGCTAATGCAAAAGACCTAAGCCCTTTTAACAGAGGTTCAAATCCTCTTTCTAACTATGATAAATACCCTGATTACACATATTATTAACCCTTTGGCCTTTATTGTGCCCGTACTTTTAGCCGTAGCTTTCCTAACCCTAATCGAACGGAAAGTATTAGGGTATATGCAATTACGAAAAGGGCCAAACATCGTAGGACCATTTGGACTTCTACAACCAATCGCAGATGGGGTAAAGCTATTCATTAAAGAACCTCTACAACCTTCAACCTCATCCCCCATTCTATTTCTTCTAGCCCCAATACTTGCACTAACCCTAGCACTCACACTATGAGCCCCCATACCCCTTCCCTACCCTGTTGTAGACCTAAATCTCGGTATTCTATTTATCCTGGCCCTATCAAGCTTAACAGTCTATTCAATCCTGGGCTCAGGCTGAGCATCTAATTCAAAATACGCCCTCTTTGGGTCCCTACGAGCCGTTGCTCAAACCATTTCCTACGAAGTTAGCCTCGGACTCATCCTATTAAATGTTATTATTTTCGCAGGAGGGTTTACCCTACAAACTTTTATCATCGCCCAAGAAACAATTTGACTGATCATTCCTGCATGACCACTAGCTGCAATATGGTATATCTCCACTCTAGCAGAAACAAACCGAGCCCCCTTTGACCTCACTGAAGGTGAATCAGAATTAGTATCCGGCTTCAACGTAGAATATGCAGGAGGACCCTTCGCCCTATTTTTCCTAGCCGAATATGCAAACATCCTACTAATAAATACACTTTCCACTATACTATTCCTAGGAGCCTCTCACATCCCCGCATTTCCAGAACTAACTGCCATTAACCTAATAATTAAAACAGCCCTCCTTTCATTAATTTTCCTCTGAGTACGGGCCTCCTACCCACGATTCCGATACGACCAATTAATACATCTTATCTGAAAAAACTTCCTCCCATTAACACTAGCCCTAATTATCTGGCACCTAGCTCTTTCTATTACATTTGCAGGCCTGCCCCCCCAACTTTAACACCGGAATCGTGCCCGAAACTTAGGGACCACTTTGATAGAGTGAATTATGGGGGTTAAAGTCCCCCCGACTCCTTAGAAAGAAGGGATTTGAATCCTACCTAAAGAGATCAAAACTCTCCGTGCTTCCACTACACTACTTTCTAGTAAAATAAGCTAATCTGTTAAAGCTTCCGGGCCCATACCCTGGACACGTGGGTTAGAATCCCGCTATTACTAATATACTTATTCAATTATTTTCTAGTAAAATAAGCTAATCTATTAAGCTTCTGGGTCCATACCCCAGATATGTGGGTTAAAATCCCATTATTACTAATGAGCCCATTTACTCTAATTATCTTATCATTTAGCCTGATCCTGGGCACTGTTATTACAATAACAAGCTCCCACTGACTCCTCGCCTGAATAGGCCTTGAAATTAATACCCTTGCTTTTATTCCACTAATAGCACGAAATCACCACCCACGAGCAGTAGAAGCATCCACTAAATATTTTTTAATCCAAGCAACCGCTGCCGCCATACTACTATTTGCTAGCGCTACTGAAGCCTGAATTACCGGAGGGTGACAAATTAGTCAACTAACGGACCCATTCACTACCACTATTATTACAATTGCCCTAGCACTCAAAATTGGTTTAGCACCAGCTCATGCCTGAATACCAGAAGTCATACAAGGATTAGACCTCCCCACGGGATTAATCATGGCTACTTGACAAAAACTAGCCCCATTTACCCTACTCATTCAAATTCACCAGACAGACCAAAACCTCTTAATTTTTCTAGGCCTCACTTCAATACTCGTAGGGGGATTAGCGGGGTTAAACCAAACCCAGCTACGAAAAATCATAGCTTACTCCTCAATCGCCCACATAGGATGACTAGTCCTCATTATGCAATTTTTCCAATCAATATCCTTCCTTGCCCTATTAATCTACTTTGTAACTACATTTTCTACCTTCCTTGTATTTAAACTAAATAAAGCAACAAGCATCAATACACTAGCCACTTCTTGGGCCAAAACTCCCGTACTAACAGCCCTAACACCTCTTGTTCTCCTCTCACTTGGTGGGCTCCCCCCTCTTACAGGCTTCATGCCAAAATGACTTATTCTGCAAGAGCTAACTAAACAAGAACTTGCACCTTTAGCAACCGTAGCTGCCCTTACCGCACTACTAAGCCTTTACTTCTACCTACGACTAACATATGCAATAACCTTAACTATGGCCCCAAATAATATTACTAATACCACCTGCTGACGTCTTTTATCTACCCAAAACACCCTCCCAATCACCATTTCAATTATTGCTACCCTGCTCCTTCTTCCAATTGCACCCGCCCTAGTTATAGTCATAAATTACTAAGAGTCTTAGGATAACAAAAGTCCAAAAACCTTCAAAGTCTTTAGCGAGAGTGAAAATCTCTCAGATTCTGATTAAGACTTGCAGGACATAAACCTACATCAACTGAACGCAAATCAGACACTTTAATTAAGCTAAAGCCTTTCTAGATGAGTAGGCCTCGATCCTACAAACTTTTAGTTAACAGCTAAACGCGCAAACCAGCGAGCATCCATCTAATCTTCCCCCGCCTTTCAGAAAAGGAAGGCGGGGGAAGCCCCGGCAGACGCTAATCTGCTACTTAAGATTTGCATTCTTATATGTCAGACACCTCGAGGCTTGATAAGAAGAGGGCTCAAACCTCTGTCTTTGGGGCTACAACCCACCACTTTCTCAGCCATCTTATCTGTGGCAACAATACGCTGAATTTTTTCAACCAATCATAAAGACATTGGCACCCTTTACCTAGTATTTGGTGCATGAGCTGGTATAGTGGGCACAGCCTTAAGCTTGCTTATTCGAGCTGAATTAAACCAACCAGGCGCTCTACTTGGGGATGACCAAATTTATAATGTTATTGTGACAGCACACGCTTTCGTAATAATTTTCTTTATAGTAATGCCAGTTATAATTGGAGGGTTTGGTAATTGACTTGTCCCTATAATAATTGGGGCCCCTGACATAGCATTTCCTCGAATGAATAACATAAGCTTTTGACTCTTACCCCCATCTTTCTTACTTCTACTAGCCTCTTCAGGAGTCGAAGCTGGTGCCGGAACCGGATGAACAGTCTACCCACCATTGGCTGGTAACCTTGCCCATGCTGGGGCATCCGTTGACTTAACTATTTTTTCCCTACATTTGGCAGGGGTATCTTCAATTCTCGGAGCTATTAATTTCATTACAACCATCATTAATATAAAACCCCCAGGCACCACCCAATACCAAACACCTCTCTTTGTCTGAGCCGTATTAATTACAGCCGTTCTTCTTCTTTTATCCCTACCAGTTCTTGCTGCTGGTATTACTATACTTCTCACAGACCGAAATTTAAATACAACTTTCTTTGACCCCGCCGGAGGTGGAGATCCAATTCTATACCAGCACTTATTCTGGTTCTTCGGTCACCCGGAAGTGTATATTTTAATTCTCCCAGGATTCGGTATTATTTCCCATGTTGTTGCTTATTATTCTGGTAAAAAAGAACCCTTCGGATATATAGGCATGGTTTGAGCTATAATAGCCATTGGCCTGCTCGGGTTCATCGTATGAGCTCACCATATATTCACAGTAGGTATAGATGTAGACACACGAGCTTATTTTACATCTGCAACAATAATTATTGCAATTCCCACTGGTGTAAAAGTATTTAGCTGACTTGCAACTCTATACGGGGGGTCAATTAAATGAGAAGCCCCATTCTTATGGGCCCTTGGTTTCATCTTCCTATTTACAGTTGGAGGGTTAACAGGTATTATCCTGGCCAACTCATCTTTAGACATTATCCTTCACGACACATATTATGTCGTGGCTCACTTCCACTATGTATTGTCTATAGGGGCTGTATTTGCCATTATGGCCGGCTTTGTCCACTGATTCCCACTATTTACAGGATATACTTTACACAACACCTGGACTAAAGTCCACTTCGCAGTAATGTTTATTGGTGTAAACTTAACATTCTTCCCTCAGCATTTCCTAGGATTAGCTGGAATACCTCGACGGTACTCAGACTACCCAGATGCCTACACCCTATGAAACACAGTTTCCTCTATTGGATCATTAATTTCACTTGTTGCAGTTATTGTATTCCTTTTTATTATCTGAGAAGCATTTGCTGCAAAACGTGAAGTACTGTCAGCAGAATTAGCCCAAACTAATCTAGAATGGTTACAGGGATGTCCACCACCCTACCACACATTTGAAGAACCCGCTTTTGTTGTAACTCAACCGAATACGAGAAAAGGAGGAATTGAACCCCCATAAGTTGGTTTCAAGCCAACCGCAAAACCACTCTGCCATTTTCTTTTTGAGACATTAGTAAAATATATTACATTACCTTGTCAAGGTAATATCGTGGGTTAAATCCCCACATGTCTTATTTACAATATGTCCTACCCCACGCAACTGGGTTTTCAAGACGCAGCTTCACCTCTTATAGAAGAACTCCTACACTTCCACGATCACGCTCTAATAATTATTTTTTTAATTAGTGTAATAGTACTTTATATTATTACCACTCTTATCTTTACTAAACTTACTAATATGAACCTCCTAGATTCCCAAGAAATTGAAATCGTATGAACGGTTCTTCCCGCAATTATCCTTATCCTCATTGCCCTGCCCTCTCTTCGTATTCTTTATCTTATAGATGAAATCAATGACCCCCACCTAACAATTAAAGCCATGGGTCATCAGTGATACTGAAGCTATGAATATACAGACTACGAAAACCTAGGCTTTGACTCCTATATGCTTCCCCCACAAGATTTAACCAACGGTGAATTCCGACTATTAGAAGCAGACCATCGAGTAGTTCTTCCAGTAGAATCCCCGATTCGAACCTTAATTTCCGCTGATGACGTCCTTCACTCATGAGCAGTACCTTCTCTAGGTGTAAAAATGGATGCAGTACCAGGCCGATTAAACCAACTAACTACAGCTGCATCCCGACCCGGTATCTTCTATGGGCAATGCTCAGAGATCTGCGGAACAAATCACTCTTTTATACCTATTGTAATTGAGGCAGTTCCATTAGTGAACTTTGAAACCTGAACATCTCTTATACTTGAAGAAGTCTCGCTAAGAAGCTAAACATGGATATAGCGTTAGCCTTTTAAGCTAAAGAATGGTGACTTCCTACCACCCTTAGTGACGAAAACATGCCTCAAATGAATCTAGACGTGTGGTTCATGATTATGCACCACTCATGATTTGCCCTACTTTTTGTTGTAGCGCCAAAAGTACTAAATCACACCTTTATTAAAGTTCACCCCTATAAAGAACACTTAAACACCCAAAAACCCCAATGAAACTGACCATGAACCTAAGCCTATTTACCCAGTTTTCATTAATATACATTTTTATCATTCCGAGCAGCCTAGTAGCTGTTCTTGTACCCTGAGTCTTTATTCCCAACTCCTCATTACAATGAGATCCTGACCGTTCATATTCTATTCGTAAATGATCTATGTCAATACTTATCCGAGAAATCTTCTCACCTACATTACTTGAAGGTCACGTCTGAACCCTTATATTTGTTACATTAGCAGCATACTTAGTCTTCTTAAACCTTTTAGGACTAGTACCTTACACCTTCTCACCCACCTCACATTTATCACACAACTTAGCTTTTGCAGTCCCTTTTTGATTAGTAACAACAATTGTCAGCATTGTTAAAAACTCGGACCGTTTCGTAGCCCATCTTCTCCCACCAGGAACCCCAACTTTTATTATTCCTATTCTAGTTATTGTTGAATCACTAAGCCTTATCATCCGCCCACTCGCCCTAGGAGTACGTTTAGCAGCTAATATTACAGCTGGCCACCTTTTAGTTCACCTAGTTGCAAAAGTCACTTTTATTTTACTTACAACATTCGAGATCTCCGTAGTCTTTACTGCTGTACTGCTGACTCTCTTAATTATTCTAGAAGTCGCCGTAGCGGTAATCCAAGCCTACGTATTTATTCTACTATTATCCCTGTATTTACAAGAAAACGATTAATGGCCCACCAATGACACTCATACCATATAGTAAACCCTAGCCCCTGACCACTAACAGGCGCAACCGCTGCCCTTTTAATAACGTCAGGCCTAGCTATATGATTCCATTTTAACACTATAACTCTAATAAATTTAGGGTTGATTCTTTTAATTCTATCAGTATATCAATGATGACGAGATGTTGTACGAGAAGCAACCTTCCAAGGACATCACACACCCCTCGTCCAAATAGGACTTCGATATGGTATAATCCTTTTTATTACTTCCGAAGTCTTATTCTTCTTAGGCTTTTTCTGAGCCTTTTATCACTCTAGCCTGGCCCCTACCCCTGAATTAGGGGGGTGCTGACCACCCGCGGGTATTAACACACTCGACCCATTCGAAATTCCCCTGTTAAACACCGCAGTCCTCCTAGCCTCAGGAGTGACAGTAACCTGAGCCCACCATAGTCTTATAGCAGGGGCCCGAAAAGAAGCAATACAATCTCTGACTCTTACGATCCTCCTAGGGTTTTACTTTACCTTTCTTCAAGGCTTGGAGTATTATGAAGCCCCTTTTACAATTGCAGAAGGAGTGTACGGATCAACATTCTTTGTAGCAACCGGCTTCCATGGCCTTCATGTAATTATTGGCTCTACATTCCTAGCCATCTGCTTATTACGCCAAATATTCTTCCATTATACAACTGATCATCACTTCGGATTCGAAGCAGCTGCCTGATACTGACACTTTGTAGACGTTGTATGACTATTCCTGTTTGTGTCCATTTACTGATGAGGATCTTAATCTTTCTAGTACTAAATACAGTATTAGTGACTTCCAATCACCAGGTCTTGGTTAAAATCCAAGGAAAGATAATGAACTTAATCACAACAATTATTTTAATTACTACCACACTTTCAATTATCTTGGCTATTGTCTCTTTCTGATTACCATTAATAACACCAGACCACGAAAAACTCTCTCCTTACGAATGCGGCTTCGACCCACTAGGCTCAGCCCGATTACCATTTTCACTACGCTTTTTCCTTGTAGCCATTCTTTTCCTTCTGTTTGACCTAGAAATTGCCCTCCTATTACCCCTTCCCTGAGGAGATCAGTTACCCTCGCCACTAACTACCTTCCTCTGAGCTACCAGTGTATTAATCTTGCTTACACTAGGCCTAATTTACGAATGAATGCAAGGAGGCCTAGAATGAGCCGAATAGGTGGTTAGTTTAAATCAAAACGCTTGATTTCGGCTCAAGAACCTATGGTGAAACCCCATAATCACCTTATGAACCCAATTCACTTTGCTTTCTCATCAGCCTTCCTATTAGGTCTTATAGGCCTTGCATTCAATCGAACCCATCTACTATCAGCTCTTCTATGCCTAGAGGCCATAATACTTTCTCTCTTTATTGCCCTCTCAATTTGAACCCTTCAACTAAACTCGACTAATTTCTCAGCATCTCCTATACTAATACTAGCCTTCTCAGCCTGTGAAGCAAGCGCAGGCCTTGCTCTACTGGTAGCAACCTCCCGAACCCATGGAAACGACCGCCTACAAAACCTAAATCTTCTACAGTGCTAAAAATTATAGCCCCAACACTCATGCTGATCCCTACAATTTGATTAACCCCCTTAAAATGATTGTGACCCACAGCCCTTGCCCACAGCCTTATTATTGCACTCGTCAGCTTCTCATGGTTTGCCAACCTATCAGAAGCAGGTTGAACCTCTCTTAACCTATACATAGCAACAGATTCCTTGTCTACCCCTCTCCTCATCTTAACCTGTTGACTTCTACCCCTAATAATTCTAGCCAGTCAAAATCATACAATATCAGAAACACCTAACCGTCAACGAACATTCATCACCCTGCTAGTATCCTTGCAAATTTTCCTGATTTTAGCCTTCAGCGCCACAGAAATTCTTATATTTTATGTTATATTTGAAGCCACCCTAATTCCTACACTAATCTTAATTACTCGCTGAGGAAATCAAACAGAACGTTTAAATGCAGGGACATATTTCCTATTTTATACACTAGCAGGCTCACTCCCTCTTTTAGTAGCACTTCTCCTCCTACAAAACAGCATAGGCACACTATCTTTACTAACACTCCAATACTCAACCCCTATTCAACTTAACTCTTACGCAGATAAATTATGATGAGCAGGCTGCCTATTAGCTTTCCTGGTTAAAATACCTCTCTACGGTATACATCTTTGACTTCCCAAAGCACATGTAGAAGCCCCTATTGCTGGCTCAATAGTTCTTGCAGCAGTACTCCTAAAACTAGGGGGGTACGGCATGATACGAATAATGATTATACTAGAACCTCTCACTAAGGAACTCAGCTACCCATTTATTATTCTTGCCCTCTGAGGCGTCGTAATAACAGGCTCAATTTGTTTACGGCAGACAGACCTTAAAGCCCTAATTGCTTACTCCTCAGTAAGTCATATAGGGTTAGTTGCCGGAGGGATCCTTATTCAAACACCATGAGGCTTCACTGGGGCCCTAATCCTTATAATTGCACACGGATTGACCTCGTCTGCCCTTTTCTGCCTAGCAAATACTAACTACGAACGAACCCACAGCCGAACAATAGTGTTAGCACGAGGCCTACAAATAATTCTACCCCTAATAACAGCATGATGGTTTATTACCAGTTTAGCTAACTTAGCACTACCCCCTTTCCCAAACCTTATAGGAGAGCTTATAATTATTACCTCTATATTCGACTGATCCCACTGAACCATTGCAATGACAGGACTAGGCACTCTAATTACCGCAGCATACTCACTATATATATTTCTAATAACACAACGAGGACCTCTGCCCTCTCATATTATTGCTTTAGACCCATCACACTCACGAGAACATCTTCTAATGGCCTTGCACCTTCTCCCACTAATTCTACTCATCCTCAAACCTAAATTAATTTGAAGCTGAACTGCATGTAGATATAGTTTAATAAAAATATTTGATTGTGGCTCCAAAGATAGGGGTTGAAGTCCCCTTATTTACCGAGAGAGGCTCGCACAGCAACGAATACTGCTAATCTTCGCCACCTTGGTTGAACTCCAGGGCTCACTCGAAAAAGCTCCTAAAGGATAACAGCTCATCCATTGGTCTTAGGAACCAAAAACTCTTGGTGCAAATCCAAGTAGTAGCTATGCACCCCACTCCTTTAATAATAACAACAAGTCTTATTATTATTTTTTTACTATTAACAATTCCCGTACTAACATCCCTATCCCCGCACCCTCAAACCTCTAGCTGGTCCTTAACCCAAGTCAAAACTGCAGTAAAACTTTCATTCTTTGTCAGCCTACTACCTCTATTCCTTTTTATTAATGAAGGAGCAGAAACAATTATTACAAGCTGAAACTGAATAAACACCAACACCTTTAATATTAATATTAGCCTAAAATTCGACTACTACTCAATTATCTTTACCCCGGTTGCCCTTTATGTGACATGATCAATTCTGGAATTCGCATCATGATATATACATACAGACCCTAATATAAACCGATTTTTTAAATATCTTTTAATTTTCCTAATCGCAATAATTATTCTTGTTACAGCTAACAATATATTTCAACTTTTCATCGGCTGAGAGGGTGTAGGAATCATGTCATTTCTTCTTATTGGATGATGATATGGACGTGCAGATGCAAATACAGCCGCCCTACAAGCAGTAGTGTACAACCGAGTTGGCGACATCGGACTCATCCTTGCTATGGCATGAATGGCAACCAGCCTGAACTCCTGAGAACTCCAACAAATATTCTCCACCGCTAAAAACTTTGACCTAACCCTCCCCCTCCTAGGACTAATTATTGCTGCCACCGGAAAATCTGCTCAATTTGGCCTTCACCCTTGACTTCCCTCAGCCATGGAAGGTCCTACACCGGTATCTGCCCTTTTACATTCTAGTACTATAGTTGTTGCAGGCATTTTTCTGTTAGTTCGAATGAGCCCTATAATAGAAAATAACCAAACAGCTCTAACCATTTGCCTCTGCTTAGGGGCCTTAACAACACTCTTTACCGCCACCTGTGCTTTAACCCAAAATGATATCAAAAAAATTGTTGCATTCTCAACATCAAGCCAACTTGGCCTAATAATAGTAACTATTGGTCTTAATCAACCTCAACTAGCCTTCCTTCACATCTGCACTCATGCCTTCTTTAAAGCAATACTGTTCCTCTGCTCAGGCTCTATTATTCATAGCCTAAATGACGAACAAGATATTCGAAAAATAGGAGGAATACACCACTTAGCCCCTTTTACCTCTTCCTGCTTAACTATTGGTAGTCTAGCCCTAACTGGCACCCCCTTCCTAACTGGGTTCTTCTCTAAAGATGCTATCATTGAAGCACTAAACACATCATACCTTAACGCCTGAGCCCTAACACTTACCCTTCTAGCCACCTCCTTCACAGCTATTTATAGTCTACGAATTGTTTTCTCTGTGTCCATAGGACACCCTCGATTTAATGCCTTTTCACCTATTAACGAAAATAACCCCTCAGTAATTAACCCTATCAAACGACTAGCGTGAGGCAGCATCATTGCTGGCCTTATTATTACCTCAAATATTACCCCTCTAAAAACACCCATTATATCTATACCACCTCTCCTTAAACTAGCCGCCCTCACTGTAACAGTCTTGGGCCTTATTACCGCGCTAGAACTAGCATCCCTAACAAATAAACAATTCAAAACCACCCCTACAATTCCCCCTCACCACTTCTCCAACATACTAGGCTTCTTCCCTCACATCATGCATCACCTCTCACCGAAACTAAATTTGGCACTTGGCCAAACTATTGCTAACCAAACAATCGACCAGACATGGCTGGAAAAAATAGGACCAAAGGCTATAGTTACCATAAATACCCCCTTAATTTCTATAACAAGCAACACCCAACAAGGTATAATTAAAACCTACCTTACCTTGTTCCTCCTGACTTTAACACTAATAATTATTATTACCCTTTTTTAGACCGCTCGAACCGCCCCCCGACTAAGACCCCGAGTCAACTCCAAAACTACAAACAAAGTAAGGAGTAGTACGTAAGCACTAATTATTAATATACCACCTCAAGACGAATACATTAATGCAACACCCCCAATGTCCCCTTGAAAAACATAAAATTCCCCCGGATCATTAACAGATAATAAATAAGGCTCTTGTCACTTCCGCCCAAGATATACATATAAAAACATTAATAAACCAACATGAACCATTGCATTCAATATAACACCCTGATTTCCCCAACTCTCCGGAAATGGCTCGGCAGCTAATGCTGCCGAATAAGCAAATACTACTAACATTCCCCCTAAATAAATTAAAAATAACACCAAGGAAAAAAAAGCGCCCCGATATCAAATTAAAACTCCACACGCTATTCCTGATACAATTACCAAAGCTAAAGAAGCAAAATACGGAGAAGGATTAGCAGCTACTGCAACTAAACCAATCACCAATCCTAATAAAAAAACAAATACAGAATAAATCACAATTCCTGCCAGGACTCTAACCAGGACTAACGACTTGAAAAACCATCGTTGTTATTCAACTACAAGAACTTTTAATGGCAAACCTTCGAAAAACACACCCATTATTAAAAATCATTAATGGTTCACTAATTGACCTCCCCACCCCCTCCAATATTTCTGCATGATGAAACTTTGGCTCCTTACTTGGCCTCTGCTTAATTTCCCAGATCCTAACAGGACTGTTCCTTGCAATACACTACACCCCTGACATCGAGTCAGCCTTCAACTCTGTAGCCCATATCTGCCGAGATGTAAATTTTGGCTGACTTATCCGTAATCTTCACGCAAACGGAGCATCTTTCTTTTTCATCTGTATTTATCTTCACATCGGACGAGGCCTATATTATGGATCATACCTATACATAGAAACTTGAAATACTGGGGTTATTCTTCTCTTACTAGTAATAATAACCGCCTTCGTTGGCTATGTTCTTCCCTGAGGACAGATGTCGTTCTGAGGAGCTACCGTCATTACCAATCTTCTATCCGCTGTTCCCTACGTAGGAGTCACATTAGTTGAATGAATCTGAGGGGGGTTTTCAGTAGACAATGCCACCCTAACCCGATTCTTCGCCTTCCATTTCGTACTCCCATTTATCATCACAGCTCTTATAATTATTCACCTATTCTTCCTTCACTTAACTGGTTCTAATAACCCAATCGGCTTAAACTCTAGTACAGATAAAATTCCATTCCACCCTTACTTCCTCTACAAGGATTTATTAGGCTTCGTAATTCTACTTACAGCACTAACCTCATTAGCCCTATTCTTTCCAAACCTACTAGGAGACCCTGACAACTTCACACCCGCCAACCCAATAGTTACACCCCCTCATATTAAACCAGAGTGATATTTCCTATTTGCTTACGCAATCTTGCGATCAATTCCTAATAAACTTGGAGGAGTCCTAGCCCTGCTAGCTTCCATCCTAGTCCTTATATTAGTTCCCCTCTTGCACACCTCTAAACAACGAACACTTACATTCCGACCATTCTCCCAATTCCTATTCTGAACTCTTGTTGCAGACACAGCAATCCTTACCTGAATCGGAGGAATGCCAGCAGAACACCCCTTCATTATCATCGGCCAAGTAGCTTCTGTTCTCTACTTCTCAATCTTCCTAATCATACTCCCAATTGCAGGTTGAACAGAAAACAAAATACTACAATAACAATGCATCAGTAGCTCAGCATCAGAGCGCCGGTCTTGTAAACCGGACGTCGGAAGTTAAAATCTTCCCTTTTGCTCAAAAAAAGGAGACTTTAACTCCTACCACCGGCTCCCAAAGCCAGGATTCTCAAATTAAACTATTCTTTGTTTTAGTGCATATATGAATTATCCCCTATATATAATATACAACATATTAAATCAATACATTCAAGGACATATATGTATTATCACCATTAATAATATGCAAACATACAAGAATTACATACCATTAAGATATTCATAAACCATTAATTTATAAAAATTACATAAATGTTAATAAACTAACTTAAATTTAAGACCTAACATTAAGACGAGTCATCAATGTTATACCAAGTATAAACATCCCGTCGAATAAAACAGTTATACGCAGTAAGAGCCTACCATCCAGCTCATAACTTAATGCCTACGTTTATTGAAGGTGAGGGACAAAAATTGTGGGGGTCGCACTGTATGAATTATTCCTGGCATTTGGTTCCTACTTCAGGGCCATCAACTGGTTCATCCCCCATCTCTTTCTCGACGCTTGCATAAGTTATTGGTGGAGTACATACGACTCGTTAATCCCCAAGCCGAGCATTCACTCCACAGCGCATGGTTATTTTTTTTTGTCTTCCTTTCACTTGACATTTCAGAGTGCATACAGTCATGACGTTTAAGGTTGTTCATGTTTCTTGCCTGCGGGTAATATGTATTAATGGTGGAAAGACATTACTTAAGAATTACATAACTGATATCAAGAGCATAATAATTATACAGTATTGTATTCTCAATCCTAAGATATCTAAGATACCCCCTCTCGACTTTTTCGAGTATATGCCCCCCTACCCCCCTACACTCGTGACATAGCTATCATTCCTATAAACCCTTAACAAACAGGGAAATCTCGAGTGGAAAACTTTATAATCCAAAACGTTCTTATTTACATTATTATAAATATTTTATATTTTACCCCCCTACACTCGTGACATAGCTATCATTCCTATAAACCCTTAACAAACAGGGAAATCTCGAGTGGAAAACTTTATAATCCAAAACGTTCTTATTTACATTATTATAAATATTTTATATTTTACCCCCCTACACTCGTGACATAGCTATCATTCCTATAAACCCTTAACAAACAGGGAAATCTCGAGTGGAAAACTTTATAATCCAAAACGTTCTTATTTACATTATTATAAATATTTTATATTACCCCTACACTCGTGACATAGCTATCATTCCTATAAACCCTTAACAAACAGGGAAATCTCGAGTGGAAAACTTTATAATCCAAAACGTTCTTATTTACATTATTATAAATATTTTATATTACCCCTACACTCGTGACATAGCTATCATTCCTATAAACCCTTAACAAACAGGGAAATCTCGAGTGGAAAACTTTATAATCCAAAACGTTCTTATTTACATTATTATAAATATTTTATATTACCCCTACACTCGTGACATAGCTATCATTCCTATAAACCCTTAACAAACAGGGAAATCTCGAGTGGAAAACTTTATAATCCAAAACGTTCTTATTTACATTATTATAAATATTTTATATTACCCCTACACTCGTGACATAGCTATCATTCCTATAAACCCTTAACAAACAGGGAAATCTCGAGTGGAAAACTTTATAATCCAAAACGTTCTTATTTACATTATTATAAATATTTTATATTACCCCTACACTCGTGACATAGCTATCATTCCTATAAACCCTTAACAAACAGGGAAATCTCGAGTGGAAAACTTTATAATCCAAAACGTTCTTATTTACATTATTATAAATATTTTATATTACCCCTACACTCGTGACATAGCTATCATTCCTATAAACCCTTAACAAACAGGGAAATCTCGAGTGGAAAACTTTATAATCCAAAACGTTCTTATTTACATTATTATAAATATTTTATATTACCCCTACACTCGTGACATAGCTATCATTCCTATAAACCCTTAACAAACAGGGAAATCTCGAGTGGAAAACTTTATAATCCAAAACGTTCTTATTTACATTATTATAAATATTTTATAT